CTATGCGCATTCAAAGGCGTAAAATGGTTATTTGGGGACCGTCTCAAGGAAATCCCCATTCCCCACTTTTTTTGGAAAAAATGGAAGATTTTCCTTTTCCTATATCCGACTTAATGAAACTTTTTTTTAATATTAAAAACTGGTTGGGTAAAAAATCAGAATTCGAAATTTTAGATCAACATCAACAATTCCAAATAAAAAAAAACCACCAGGAAGACGCAATAGAATTCTGGGAGAACATTCCATATGCACAAAAATCAAGAAGTGTTCTGTTACTAGCTCAATCAATTTTTAGAAGATATATTAAATTACCCTTATTGATAATAGTTAAGAATATTGGCCGTATTTTATTACGGCAATCTCCGGAATGGTATGAGGATTTCCAAGATTGGAATAGAGAAATTTATCTAAAGTGCAGCTATAATGGTCTTCAATTCTCCAAAACAGAATTTCCTAAAAATTGGTTAAGAGAGGGTTTTCAGATAAAAATACTATATCCTTTTCATTTGAAACCTTGGAACAGATCTAAGCTACGACTTTATGATAGAGATCGAAAGCAACAAGATGATTTTGATTCTTGTTTTTTAACCATTTTGGGAATGGAAACGGAATATCCTTTTGGTCCTCCTCGAAAAACACCTTCCTTTTTTGAACCCATTTTAAAAGATATAGACTATAAAGTCGAAATAAGAAAATTAAATTTTCGAGTTCGAAGAGTTTTAAAAAAAATAACAAAGAAAGAAGCAAAAGCTTTTTTTTTTTTACAAAAAAAAATAAAAGAACTTTTAAAAGGAAAGAAAATTCCATTATTTATACCGAGAGAAATATATGAATCAAGTGAAATTCAAACGGAAAAAGATTCTATAATTAGCAATAAAATAATTAATGAATCATTTAGTCAAAATAGATCTACAGGTTGGACAAATTATTCACAGGCAGAAGAAGAAATAAAACATAGAATTGATAGAAGAAACACAATTAGAAATCAAATAGAAAAAAAAAAAAATAATAAAAAGAATAATGGAGAATCACTCCCAAAAATTTGGAAAATATTAAAAAGAAAAAATATTGAATTAATAGTTAAATTTTTCATTGAAAAAATATACATAGATATATTTCTATGTATCATTAATATGCGCAGAATAGCTCTACAACTTTTTATGGAATCAACCAAAAAAATTCTTGAAAAATACATTCACAACAATGAAACAAATCAAGAAGGGATTAATAAAATAAAACAAAATAAAATTGACTTGATTTCACCTATGACTATAAAGGCTTTTGATAATCTTAGAAATAGTAATAATCTTAGAAATAGTAAGCAGAAGTCACATATTTTTTTTGATTTATCTTACTTGTCACAAAAATATGTATTTTTTAAATTATCACAAACCCAAGTTATTAACTTTAATAAGTTAAGATCTATTCTTCAATATAATGGACCGTCTTTTTTTATTAAGAATGAAATCAAGGATTTTTTTGGAAGACAAGGAATATTTGATTCCGAAATAAGACATAAGAAACTTCAAAATTATGGAATGAATCCATGGAAAAACTGGTTAAGAGGTCATTATCAATACGATTTATCTCAGATTACATGGTCTAGATTAGTTCCACAAAAATGGCGAAATGGAATAAATCAATGCCATACGTCTCAAAATAAGGATTTAAGGAAATGGTATTTCTATGAAAAAGACCAATTATTTGATTACAAAAAAAAACAAAATTCGAAAGTATATTTATTACCAAATAAAGAGGATAATTTAAAAAAAAACTATAGATATGATCTTTTATCATATAAATATATTCATTCTGAAACTAAGAAGAAGTCCTATATTTATAGATCATCATCATCATTAGAAACAAATAAGAAGCAAGAAAATTCCAGTAGAAATAAAGAATTTAACATACTCAAGAATATTCCTATCAAGAATTATCTAGGAAAAAGTGATATTATATATATGGAAAAAAATACAGATAGAAAATATTTGAGTTGGAAATTTAATACAAATATTCAAGTTGAACCTAATAAGGACAAAATAAGGGATAAAATTCATATTTTTTATCTTCCAATCGATTCAAATTCCGAAATCAATTACAAAAAGGTCTTTTTTGATTGGATGGGAATGTCTTTTGATTGGATGGGAATGAATGAAAAATTCTTAATCTTAAATCGCCTCATATCGAATCCGAAAAATTTTTTCTTTCCAGAGTTTGTGATACTTTATCATAAATATAAAGAGAAACCTTGGTTTATCCCAAGCAACTTACTTCTTTTTAATTTGAATATAAATCAAAATTTTAGTGAAAATCAAAATATCAAGAGAAAGCAAGAGGAGAATGACGATTTTTTAAATTTTAGCCCATCAAATTCAAAACAATATTTTGAATTAAAGAATCAAAACAATATTGAAGAATATTTTTTAGAATCGATCGAAAAACTAAAAATATTCCTTAAAAGAGATTTTCCTTTGCAATTAAGATGGACTGGACGTTTGAATCAATTGAATCAAAAAATGATGAATAATATCCAGATATATGGTCTCCTGCTTAGCCTCATAAATGTAAGAAAAATTACTATATCCTATATTCAAAGGAAAGAAATGAATCTGGATATAATGAGGAGGCGTTTAAATCTTACACAATTAACGAAAAAGGGAATATTAATTATGGAACCTGCCCGTCTATCTGTAAAAAATGACGGACAGTTTTTTATGTATCAAATCATAGGTATTTCATTGGTTCATAAAAGTAAGCACCAGAGTAATCAAAGATACCGAAACCCCCAAAACGTTGCTAAGAATAATTTTGATGAATCCATTTCAAGACATAAAAGAAAAACTTTAAATAGAAACAAAAATAATTATGATTTGCTTGTTCCTGAAAAAATTTTATCGTCTAGACGTCGTAGAGAATTGAGAATTCTAATTTCTTTCAATTTGAATTTAAAGAACCAGAATGCTGTGCATAAAAATCAATTATTTTGCAAGGAGAACAAGATAAAAAACTGGAGTCAATTTTTGGATGAAAGTAAAAAAATTGACAGAAAAAAAAATGAATTAATTCAATTAAAGTTCTTTTTTTGGCCTAATTATCGATTAGAAGATTTAGCTTGTATGAATCGCTATTGGTTTGATACCAATAATGGGAGCCGTTTGAGTATGTTAAGGATATATATGTATCCCTGATTTCAAATTTTGAGTTTCCTATATATTCTGTTGTTCTATTCTATCAATCATATTTTTTCATTTTTCTATTGATTAATGTTAATTGATAAAATAAGGAATATATAAAGAAATTATGATTATTGTGTATACTACATTAAAATTTCTGACATTATTATTACTGATCAATAAAATAAATATCTGTAAAAAGGGGAGTGTGAAATTCTTTTATGGTAAAAAATTCATTTATTTCAATTATTTTGCAAGAACAAGAAGAAAACAAAGAAAACAGAGGATCTGTTGAATTTCAAGTAGTAAGTTTCACCAATAAGATACGGAGACTTACTTCACATTTGGAATTGCACAAAAAAGACTATTTATCTCAGAGAGGTCTGCGGAAAATTCTGGGAAAACGTCAACGCTTGCTGGCTTATTTGTCAAAAAAAAATAGATCGCGTTATAAAGAATTAATAGGGCAGTTGGGTATTCGAGAGAGAAAAACTCATTAATTTGAAGAGTTAGTTTTAATTATTCGCTTAAAGTTTGATGAACTTCTTTTCGCTTTCAGCAATTCATGGAAGAATGAATCAGGAAAAACCTATGACTGTACCAGCTAGAAAAGACCTCATGATAGTCAATATGGGACCTCACCACCCATCAATGCATGGTGTTCTTCGACTCATTGTTACTCTAGATGGTGAAGATGTTATTGACTGTGAACCAATATTGGGTTATTTACACAGAGGTATGGAAAAAATTGCGGAAAATCGAACAATTATACAATATTTGCCTTATGTAACACGTTGGGATTATTTAGCTACTATGTTCACAGAAGCAATAACTGTAAATGGGCCAGAGCAATTAGGCAATATTCAAGTCCCTAAAAGGGCCAGTTATATCAGAGTCATTATGTTGGAGTTAAGTCGTATAGCTTCGCATTTGTTATGGCTTGGCCCTTTTATGGCAGATATTGGGGCACAGACTCCCTTCTTCTATATTTTTCGAGAAAGAGAATTGATATATGACCTATTCGAAGCTGCCACCGGTATGCGAATGATGCACAATTTTTTTCGTATTGGCGGAGTCGCTGCTGATTTACCTCATGGCTGGATAGATAAATGTTTGGATTTTTGCGATTATTTTTTAACAGGAATTGCTGAATATCAAAAGCTTATTACACGGAATCCCATTTTTTTAGAACGAGTTGAAGGAGTAGGCATTATTGGTGGAGAGGAAGCAATAAATTGGGGTTTGTCGGGACCAATGCTACGAGCTTCCGGAATACAATGGGATCTTCGTAAAGTTGATCATTATGAGTGTTACGACGAATTTGATTGGGAAGTCCAATGGCAAAAAGAGGGGGATTCATTAGCTCGTTATTTAGTACGAATCAGTGAAATGACAGAATCCATAAAAATTATTCAACAGGCCCTAGAAGGAATTCCTGGAGGGCCCTATGAAAATTTAGAAATCCGCCGCTTTGATAGAGTAAAAGATACTTTATGGAATGAGTTTGACTATCGATTCATTAGTAAAAAACCTTCTCCGACTTTTGAATTGTCGAAGCAAGAACTTTATACGAGAGTCGAAGCACCAAAGGGAGAATTGGGAATTTTTCTGATAGGAGATAAGGGTGTTTTTCCTTGGCGATATAAAATTCGTCCTCCGGGGTTTATTAATTTGCAAATTCTTCCTCAGTTAGTTAAAGGAATGAAATTGGCTGATATTATGACGATACTAGGTAGTATAGATATCATTATGGGAGAAGTTGATCGTTAAAATGATAATTGATACAACAGAAGTACAAGCTATCAATTCTTTTTCTAGATTGGAATC